AGCACACTATTTCCATGTAAACCTTTAGGAGTAATTCATCAAATTGCTTCCAGAGCTCAAAAAAATATATGAGATTTTCCCTACTGCCCGTGTATCTAAAAAATCTTGTTTTTTTGAACATGAAGAAATAAAGAAGCCATTGCAATTGCTGGAAATACTAGGCCCACTAAAGGCACAAGAATGGAGGGTAAATTAATCATAGAATGGGTACCTCGATTTAATATTTGTACCTGGTATTTTGTTTATTGTTATAGAAAAAAATTTTGTAATTTCATATTTTTATTAATCTTATATTCTTATTCTTATAAAGATAGTCTATAATCACTTATACTCAAATATACTTATACTAAGTATATTTAAATATAAGTATATTTGAAATATTAAATATAGCTAAGTAAGTGAATATACTTATATATATATATTAGTATATAATGAGTCTAGAATATAATAAACAAAAGCATTAAAAAAGAATTTCAGGCCCTGCTTGTTGATTTTTCATTTTGAGTCAAAGGAAAGAAACCGTGGAGATGAAATAACTCACTCAGAACCTGCTTTAAAGGATTACGCGGTATGATTGAATCAAATAAGCCCTTATGGAATAAATATTCAGCCACTTGTGAACCTTCGGGTACTGTCTTATTCAACGTTTGTTCAATTACTCGTTTACCTGCAAATGCAATATAAGCATTGGGTTCAGCAATAATGATATCCCCCAACATGCCAAAACTCGCTGTCACCCCACCAGTAGTAGGAGATGTAAGGATCGATACATAGAATAACTTTATACTTGTTTGATAATTATATAAAGCAGAAGATATTTTAGCCATTTGCATCAAGCTCAGACTTCCTTCTTGCATACGTGCCCCTCCAGATGCACATACTAAAATAAGAGGTAAAAGTTGATTGGTAGCATATTCAACCAAACGGGTGATTTTCTCACCTACTACGGATCCCATACTACCCCCCATAAACTGAAAATCCATAATCCCAATTGCTAAGGGAATACCGTTTAGTTGACCTGTACCTGTTTGAACAGCCTCGGTTAATCCTATCTTTCTTTGATAAGAGTCAATACGATCTTTATAAGGTTCCTCTTCCGAATGAAATTCAATGGGGTCCAGAGAGACCATGTCTTCATCCATAGGATTCCAAGTACCTGAATCAATCAAAAGTTCAATTCTATCCGAACTGCTCATTTTCAAATGATATCCGCAGTGTTCACAAATATTCATTTTTGATTTAAAAAATTTTTTATAATTTAATCCATAACAATTTTCGCATTCAACCCACAAATGCTTGTATTTTTGAGTTTCATCGAGATCAAGATCATTAGAACTTTCTCTTATAGTTAAATCACTATCATTTGTATCATTCGTGCTAGTTATTATACTAGAACTCTCGCTTTCACTCCAACTTATACCCTTACCACAAATGTAACTAGAAAAGTAACTGTCATTGTTTTTGTCACTATCACCCAAAAAGTAACTATCAATACAGATTGGCGAACGAAGATAACTCTCAATACAACTATTAATAATATTATTCCAACTAGATTTATTATCATACATGGAATCAATCTTAGAGACATTATTCGGATAGTTAGAATTTGGATAACTATAAAACAAACTTTCTGGTTCACTTAGAAAAGAATTCGCATTGTCAATCTCTAAAAGTTGCTTCTCAATATCAAAATATCTGGAAAAACTGTTCCTTTTACTATCCCTACTACAACTAGAATTGTCACTATCATTCCAATTAGGAATGTTTTTATCTATAGGCTTTAAAATGGAAATTAGGTATTCACTAAAATCGGTAGGACAAAAACGATTCGTTGATTTACTTAGCTTCTCCTCGTCCCTATTTAACACGATAGAATTGAACCGCCCTTTTTCCATAAAGTTTTGTTCTTCTATTTCCATGAAAATACAATAGATGAATAGTTAGTTATTCGATGAAAAATAATATAAATATTTTATCTCGTTTCGTTTATTTACTAAAAAAAAGTCACCCCATTCGGGTGTAATGTATTTATAGACCAAATTTTATTATTTCATTTAGTCATTATTCATTTGTTTTTTTCCTATATCTTCTATTTTTATCCCTATTGGATTATTTTATGTTAATTTTGAAGATCGATAAAAATCCATTTTTGTGGCTATAGAAAATAGCATTCTATGTCAACAAAATAATAAGAAATAAAAAAAGTAGGTATCAATAGAACAAGAGAACGGGGGGTATAAAAGAGAAAAGAATTCTATAAATCTATATACAAGTCATCCACACCCTCTTTTTTTTTTATTTCATTAATTGAATTTGGTTTGTTGATTAGGGGAAAGTTCCATAAAAACACCTGCCTTTTTTGAAATATCCTGAACAGCTCCTGTAGGTTGAGCGCCTTGTTCAAGGAAATAAAGAATAACAGGAATATTTAAATATTCCTGTTATTCTTTAGTGGATCATAAAAACCCCCTTTTTTCCGAAGATCTCTTCGGGATCGAACATCAATTGCAACGATTCGATAAATGGCTCATTGGGATAGATATAGATGAATAATACGCACCCCCTAGAAACGTATAAGAAGTTTTCTCCTCCTACGGCTCGATAAAAAAAAGAACTCTTCGTATTCGCAACCTCATAACTCAAATTAAAAAATTCTCAAATAACTCAAAGGAAAACAAAACCCCTAGGTATTTCATTTATTGAGCGGTCTCTACCCCCTTTTCCTGTCTGTCTTCATAATCTATTTTGTCGTCATTCTAATAAAATTAGAATTGTTGAGACAATTTGAAAATAGTATTTACTTGTTCCAGGATCCTTTAGCTTTTCCTTGAACCATTGGGTATAGTTTTACCAATTACAACAAATTTTACTTTTTTTTGAACTTCGCTCGAATTGGATCCTTTCGATTTCTCTCTCAAAAATATACTTACGAAGTTGTTCTAACTTATTAATCTTCACTAACCTTAGCTACTTGCCCCTGATAAATGAATCAACTCGAGCTCCATCATGTACTATTTACATCATCAATCCCTCTCCCGTTCCCCAAACAACGAGTTCCAGTGGAACAGAACAAATAATGTCGAGCCAAGAGCACCCCAATTTCTATATCCTATAAAAAAAAAAATAGCGGATGTAAGAATCCACAGCTAATCTAATCATGTCTTTCAAGCCGCACGTTGCTTTTTTTTTTTACCACATCGCATCGTTTTAAACGAAGTTTTACCATAACATTCTTTTAGGGTATCTAATTGATTCATTCAATTATCAATTATGAAATCGTGAATAGCATTGATTTAATCGATACATAATAATCTATCCTTTTTACTTCTAAGTTTTCCTTCGATATGAATGGGCAATTTCTAAAGTAATAACATAACACGAAGTCACAAAATATAAAATTAATTCGATATTGTTATTGTATGAATAGATTTTCTATTCTATTTGGATAGTTTGTCAAATAGTCAAAATTCATTTATTTAAAAAGAGAAAAATATATATATATATATAATAATAAGAAATAGATTTTTATTAATATATTATAAAATAAATAAAATAAATTTTTTTATATTATACAATTATCCACCGTGATTACAATAAAAACAATAAAATAAAAAGGGCTAATCTTTATTCTGATATACAATTTGTATTCAACAATTTGGATTCAAATAGGATAGCCATCATGACTGAATATGCTCTGGGACGGAAGGATTCGAACCTCCGAATAGCGGGATCAAAACCCGTTGCCTTACCGCTTGGCCACGCCCCATTTTCGATTCGACACTAATAAACACTATTATTAGTATTGGTTGTTCGTCAATTCCAGTTCAAAAATATCTCTAGAAATGGAATAAAAAATTGTTGCTAGGATTTTAATATGCGTAGATGTAGAATTTTAATTAAACTTAAATTATTGATCATTACATAGAATTCAATTAAGATATTGTATGAAAGTATGATTAGATTTCTTCCATTTTTTTATTTAAGAATGAAAATATTTTTCTTTTTAACTGGCTAAGTTCAAATCAAAGAAGTCTTTTTTTTGGGGGGGGTCTGACCTTATTTGACTTATTTTTTTTAAGTATTCCTAATTTATTACTATTAATTAATATCTAAAAATTATAATAAAAATAAAATTATACATATATATAATAGATTCATATCTATCTAATACAATAAAAATAAGAATTCTATAAAAAATAAAAAATACAATGAATTTTCTTAAAGAACAAAATGTTTGTTATGCTTAATATCTTTAGTTTGGTCTGTATTTGTATTCACTCTACCTTTTATTCAAGTAGTTTTTTCTTGGCGAAATTACCCGAAGCCTACGCTTTTTTAAATCCAATTGTCGATATTATGCCAGTAATACCTCTCTTTTTTTTTCTCTTAGCTTTTGTTTGGCAAGCTGCTGTAAGTTTTCGATGAGATCTTTAATTTGAATAATGTCCTAACAAAAAAAAATTAAGAATTTAATTTATTGGAAAACAAGAATTTGAACATTTTAAAAATTTATAAGATCAGATAAGTCTTACAGCGTGAATCCTCGATTCAAATATTGATATTGAGATTTTTTGATAGACAAGAAAAATCTGGACCATCTCATTATTTCCCGATTCTTACGTTTTTTCTATTGAGAAATCACAATTTTATTTTATTATTACGATTATTTTATTCGATTTGAGTCCACCACCAATACCTAGATTGTGGATATGAAATAAAATTTTTGGTAATAATAATAAAGGGATCGACTCTTACTACAAACAAATTTTCTAATTTTTTCTATTTCCTCGAAAACACTTCCTTTCTTATCTTAGAAGAAACTTAATGTGTAATATAAGAGAATCTATTCTCTTTCTCTGTCGTTTTTTTTTTTAATTATTCTTGGAGATTTTGTAATGCTTACTCTAAAACTATTTGTTTATACGGTAGTTATATTCTTTGTTTCTCTTTTCATCTTCGGATTCCTATCTAATGACCCTGGACGTAATCCAGGACGTGAAGAATAAAAAAAAATATTTTTGGTTTTCTGTGTTTTGTTTTTCTTGCTTGTGCTGGATCTGTGGATTTTTAAATATTTTTTTATTAGGGTTTTATATATTGTACATTTTTAACTAGTAAATAAAAGAGTAAGTAAAAAAAATCAAACAAAAGAAGCTCCATAAGGTCAAAAGAAAAAAAATACCAAATAATCAATGGAAACGGAAAGAGAGGGATTCGAACCCTCGGTAAACAAAAAGCCTACATAGCAGTTCCAATGCTACGCCTTGAACCACTCGGCCATCTTTCCCTCCTACATAATATAATGATTATGACCCAGAAACCGGGTGAATAGTGAATCATTCATATTCCCATTTTTTTGCATAGAGGCGCATACAATTAATTCGAACTCAAAAAATAGAAAAAATTTAGCAAAAAAAATCTTCTTCGAAGATGTAGGATAAACCAATTTTTTTATTAATGTAATGAGTCTGTTTTTACGTTATTTCGTACAGTATTTAAAATTCCTTTGTTTGTGGGATTATTTTCTTTTCTCGCGCGATAAAAAAGTAAATTATAGAATGGATTGCTACCTATGCCCAGATCTCGGATAAATGGAAATTTTATTGATAAGACCTTTTCAATTGTAGCCAATATCTTATTACGAATAATTCCGACAACTTCAGGAGAAAAAGAGGCATTCACTTATTACAGAGATGGTGCGATTTGATTATCTTTTTTTTATTTACATTTAGCGATCCCAGTCTTAGGAAAAAAGACACATTTTTCGGAGAGAAAGAAAGAAAAAAATTGAAAAAACCTACGCTTGCTGAAGGTGAAGTTTGTAAATAAAACAATTAAATCCTTCTGTCGTGTATCCCCGATTAATGAAGCCTCATATACTTCCATTTTAGGTTTATAGTATTAAGCGAAAGGTTATACCTATACCTAATGGAGTTAGGTCAACCCTACTCCACTAGTACTAATAGGCGGCCTGGGGGAAGAAGCACTACGCTTAGGAATCAACAACACGAAAGAAAACTTTGTAAAACTAAAATATCTTTCCTTGCGGGATCGGAACTAACAAAAGAATGGTTGGGACAGCAAACATCCATCTCGTGCGTATTTTGGATACCCGTATAACCATCCAAGACTGTTGAAGTGACTAATTCCAAGAAATTAAGCGGCGTTGAGGACAAAGAAATTGTTGGAGTTACCCTTTCTTATCCAGTACCAACATACTTGATGTTAAGAACAGATCTTTTACAGGAAGGTTGGCTAGAGATTTCTTGTAAAAACACTAGCCCCGCTCAGTTGATAATGAGAATACTGCAATCTTTTTTGATTCTATGTATTTTTTTTTTATCATTATACACATAAAGGAGGAGCCGTATGAGATGAAAATCTTACGTACGGTTCTGGAACGGAGATTCTTTGAACTGAATGACGACCGTAACGGATGTCGGCTCAATCGGAAGGAAATTATGCAGAAGCTTTACAGAATTATTATGAGGCTATGCGACTGGAAATTGATCCCTATGATCGAAGTTATATACTTTATAACATAGGCCTTATCCACACAAGTAACGGAGAACATACGAAAGCTTTGGAATATTATTTTAGGGCACTCGAACGAAACCCCTTCTTACCCCAAGCTTTTAATAATATGGCCGTGATCTGTCATTACGTGCGACTATCTCCACTATAGAAAGAAAAAAAACAAGCAAATCCGCTAAGAAATACGAAAAAATAGGCTTTCTACATATATATCGTACAAAACAACGACAACGATTTTTATCAGCTGTAGCAAAGAAAAAAACTTCATAGAAGTCGAAATATGAAGAAATATATATGCCTAGATACTTTTTTCTATGGATAAAGATCTAATTGATAGAGGAAGCACCGTAAAGATGCATTAGCGAGGTTTTGGACCAATAAAATAAGAACTGCTTACTTATATCATGATAGAAAAGTTAGGAATCTACTTATGTAATAAAGTAGATCCCCTAGGGTTTTGAGCAGCGGTGTAGTATCAGATCCCCAAGATAGTAAGTTTTTTCTTGATAAGAAAGAAAAAACTTTCTCAAAGATTCTATAGCAATTAATATATCATATATTTTTATATATGATATATGAAACCGAGATAGTTACCTTTGAGAAAATTATAATCAGAGTGTTAATGCCGATGCTTTATTCTTCTGAAGGTAGGAGAAAAGATAAAACTATAAAAAGGGAATGAAATTCTTCGTTAGTAATATTATATTAATCCAAGTTGAAGTTTGAAACTCATGTAATTAACCTCTTTTCTTTTGGTTAACTCCAGAAAAAAAAAATGGAACACCAAACCAAAAAAAAGAATTGACTTGCTGAGCCGTATGAGGCAGGAAACTCTCAAGTACGGTTCTAAGGGAAGGAATTTACTCACCTATTCCGACCGCGGAGAACAGGCCATTCGACAGGGATATTCGGAAATTGCGGAGGCTTGGTTTGATCAGGCCGCTGAATATTGGAAACAAGCTATAG